GAACATAAAAAAAAAGAGGAAAATGATCGACTAAAAATATCAGAAACTTGGGATAGCATTCTATTTGCTCAACCAATAAGAGGTTTGCTGTTAATAACACAATCTTTTCTTAGAAAATATATTGTATTACCTTCATTAATAATAGCTAAAAATATTGGCCGTATATTATTATTCCAATTACCCGAATGGGACGAGGATTTGAGGGAATGGAATCAAGAAATGCACGTTAAATGCACCTATAATGGTGTTCAATTATCAGAAACAGAATTTCCAAAAGATTGGTTAACAGACGGAATTCAGATAAAAATTCTATTTCCTTTTTGTTTGAAACCTTGGCAAAAACAAAGATCTAAGGTACGATCTCATCATAATAATATAGATTTAAAGAAAAAAAAAGTAAAAAAAAATAATTTTTGTTTTTTAACAGTATGGGGAATGGAAACAGAACGTCCCTTTGGTTCTCCCCGAAAACAACTTTCTTTTTTTGAACCCATTTTTAAAGAACTCAAAAAAAAAATTATAAAGGCAAAAAAGAAAATTTTTCTCGTTCCAAGGGTCTTTAAAGAAAGAGGAAAACCCCTACAAATTTCAAAAGAAAAAAAAGGATGGGTCATCAAAACTGTTTTTATTATAAAACAAATAATGAAAGAACTTGAAAAAGTAAATCCTATTTTTTTATTTAAATTGAAGAAAGTTAAAGTATATGAACCAAATAAAAATGGAAAAGATTCAAAAAAAAATAAGAAAATTAAACATAAATCGACCGTACCAATTCGATCTATGAATTGGACAAATTATTCACTCATAGAAAAAAAAATGAAAGATCTTTCTCATAGGATAATCACAACCAAGAATCAAATAGAACAAATTACAAAAGACAATAAAAAACCAGTTTTAACCTATGATGATAAAATAAAAAAATCGGAATCACAGAAATATAGTTGGCAGATATTAAAAAGAAACAATATCCGATTAATACGTAAATCACATTATTTTATTAAATCTTTCATTGAAAAAATATACATAAATATCTTGCATATCATAAATATTTTCATAATCAATACACAACTTTTTTTTGAATCAACAAAAAAAATTATAACTAAATACACTTGCAACGATGAAAAAAATAAAGAAGAAATTGTTGAAACAAATCAAAATACAATGAACTTTATTTCGACTATAAAAAAGTGGTTTTCAAATACTAATATTAGCAATAAAAATAAAAATAGTTATACTTCCTTGTCCCAAGCATATGTATTTTTCAAATTATCACAAACCCAATTACTTAACAAGTTTGACTTGAGATCCATATTTCAAGATCATAAGACCCATCATTATCTTAGGAATAAAATAAAGGATTATTGTATAACACGAGGAATATTTGATTACAAATCAAGACATAATAAAATGAAAAAGTCTGGAATGAATGAATGGAAAAATTGGTTAAGGGGTTTTTATCAATACAATTTTTGCGATATCAAATGGTCTCGATTAGTCCCGAAAAAATGGCGAAATAGAGTAAATCAACTTCGTTTGATTCAAAATAAAGACTCAATTAAATTTAATTTTAATCCATATAAAAATAAAAAAGACCTATTAAGTTATTACGTAAAAGAAGATTATTCTGCAACGGTTTCATTAACAAATAAAAAATTGGTTAAAAAACACTACAGATATGATCTTTTATCACATAAATATATGAATTATGAATATATTGGGAAAAAGAAAAACTCATATATTTATGAATCAACAGTACAAGTAAACGAGAATCGAAGGATTCCATATAATTTCCATACATGGAAACCCGACGCATTTTATGTATTGGTAAGTACAGCTATTAGTGATTATCTAGAGGAAAGATATCCTATTGATACGAATAAAAACAGGGATAGAAAATATTTTGATTGTAAAAATTTTTATCTTATAAAAAATAAAAATATTGATATTGAGACTTGGACCAATGCACATTTTGGTATCAAGACTAATAAAAATACTAAAATTCAAATTAATAAGTATAAAAACGAAATGAAAAAAAAATACATTTCGCTTCATAAAGAAATCAACTCATCCAGCGAAAAAAAAAACCTTTTTGATTGGATGGGAATGAATCAAAAAATGTTATATCATGATCGTATCATATCAAAAATAAAATCTTGGTTCTTACCAGAATTTATGCTACTTTTTGATACATATAGAATTAAACCCTGGATTATACCAATCCAATTTATTCTTTTAGATTTTTATAAAAAAAAAAACCTTTCCATATTATCTAATCAAAAGGAATATCTTGATTTAGAAAATTTCAACCAAGAAAAAAAATATATTGAAGAGATTTACGCGGGATTAGACATTAACAAAAGTATAAATAAACAAAAATCTAAGAGCAGCAAGGAAGCAGAACTAGATTTATTCCTGAAAAAATATTTCCTTTTTCAATTAAGATGGAATCATTCCTTAAGTCAAAACATGATCAATAATATTAAGGTATATTGTCTCTTGCTTAGATTGAAAAATCCAAAGTCAATTGCTATATCCTCGATTCAAAGAGGAGAAATGCGCCTGGATATAATGCTGAGTAAAAAGGATCTTGCTCTTACAGAATTGATAAAAAGAGGACTATTAATTATCGACCCAGTTCGTTTATCTCTAAAAAACGATGGGCAATTTATAATCTATCAAACCATAAGTATTTCATTAATTGATAAGGGTAAAGACAAAATGAAAACTACTAAAAAATTAACAAAAAAACGAAATGTTGATAAGAGTAATTTATACAAAACCATTGCACAACATAGCGATATGCCTGTGAATGAAGAAAAAAAAAATCATTATAATTTCTTTGTTCCCGAACATATTCTATCTGATAGACGTCGTAGGGAGTTGAGAATTCTAATTTGTTTAAATTTATGGAATTGGAATAATATGGATAAAAATCCACAATTTGACACCGAAAAAAAGATAATAAACTATGGACAATTTTTGAATGAGGATTTTAATAACTTTATTAAATTAAAATTGTTTCTTTGGCCCAATTACCGATTAGAGGATTTAGCTTGTATGAATCGTTACTGGTTTGATACTCATAACAGCAGTCGTTTTAGTATGTCAAGAATACATATGTATCCACAATCCAGAATCAGTTAATAAAAATATATTTCGTATATATCTATATCGCCTGACATATTTTATATATGGCGAAACATATGCATATGTTATGTTACATTTTTGTACATTATACTGATTAATGGCATATCAATTTTCAATTGGATCTAGGAATAATAAATTTGGTAGACTATTTTTAGGTACAAAAAATAGCTCTCTTTTATGCTTTTATGAATGTGTAAATGTATATCTATCTAAATCTAATTTTATGTTTGAAATAAAAATTGGATTTAGATAGAATAAAAAAGTATGAAGAAAAATAAATCTAAACTTTTGTTTATAATCAGATTAAAATGACTGACATAATAATAACCAAATATAATAATAATTATTATTTTTCCTGATCGGTAAAATCTATAAAAAGGAAAAATATAGAAGAATTTTTTTTATGGTCAAAAATTCATTTATTTCAGTTATTCCGCAAGACGAAAAAGAAGAAAATAAAGGGTCTGTTGAATTTCAAGTATTCAGTTTCACCAATAAAATACGGAGACTCACTTCACATTTGGAATTGCACAAAAAAGATTTTTTATCTCAAAGAGGTCTACGAAAAATTCTGGGAAAACGTCAACGACTATTGGCTTATTTGTCAAATAAAAATAGAGTACGTTATAAGAAATTAATTAGTCAATTAGATATTCGGGAACTAAAAAATCGCTAATTTGAGGATTAATTTTAATTTTTTTGTGATTAGTTATTAGATTTTTATTTTTATAAACCTTGTTTTGAGAAATTCATGGAATAATGAATTAGGGAAGAAAAGATATGACTGTACCGGTTACAAGAAAAGATCTCATGATAGTCAATATGGGTCCTCATCACCCATCAATGCATGGTGTTCTTAGACTTATTATTACTCTCGACGGTGAAGATGTTATTGACTGTGAACCCGTATTGGGCTATTTACACAGAGGAATGGAAAAAATAGCAGAAAACCGAACAATTATCCAATATCTTCCTTATGTAACACGTTGGGATTATTTAGCTACTATGTTCACCGAAGCAATAACAGTAAATGCACCAGAACAATTGGGAAATGTTCAAGTACCTCAAAGGGCCAGCTATATCAGAGTTATTATGCTAGAGCTGAGTCGTGTAGCTTCTCATTTATTATGGCTTGGGCCTTTTATGGCAGATATTGGTGCGCAGACTCCTTTTTTCTATATTTTCAGAGAGAGAGAATTGCTATATGATCTATTCGAAGCTGCCACAGGTATGCGAATGATGCATAATTATTTCCGCATCGGAGGAATAGCTGCTGATCTACCTCATGGTTGGATAGATAAATGTTTGGATTTTTGTGATTATTTTTTAACGAGTATTGTTGAATATGAAAAACTTATTACGCGGAATCCCATTTTTTTGGAACGAGTTGAAGGAATAGGCATTATTGGTGGAGAAGAGGCAATAAATTGGGGCTTATCAGGACCGATGTTACGAGCTTCTGGGATCCAATGGGACCTTCGTAAAGTTGATCTTTATGAATGTTACAATGAATTCGATTGGGAAGTCCAATGGCAAAAAGAAGGGGATTCATTAGCTCGTTATTTAGTACGAATTGGCGAAATGAGGGAATCTATAAAAATTATTCAACAGGCTTTAGAAGGAATTCCCGGAGGACCCTATGAAAATTTAGAAATTCGGCGCTTAGATAGAGCAAGGAATTCGGAATGGAATGATTTTGAATATAGATTTATTAGTAAAAAACCTTCGCCTAATTTTGAATTGTCCAAACAAGAACTTTATGTAAGAGTGGAAGCCCCAAAGGGAGAGTTAGGAATTTATTTGATAGGAGATAATAGTGTTTTCCCCTGGAGATGGAAAATTCGTCCGCCTGGTTTTATCAATTTGCAAATTCTTCCTCAGCTTATTAAAAGAATGAAATTGGCTGATATCATGACAATACTCGGTAGTATAGATATCATTATGGGAGAAGTTGATCGTTGAAATGATAATTGGCACAACAGAAATACAAACTATCAATTCTTTTTTTAAATCAGAATCCTTAAAAGAAGTTTATGGACTCATATGGCTATTTGTCCCTGCTTTGACCCTTATATTAGGAATCATAATAGGAGTACTAGTAATTGTATGGTTAGAAAGAGAAATATCCGCGGCGATACAACAACGTATTGGACCCGAATATGCTGGCCCGTTGGGAATTCTTCAAGCTTTAGCGGACGGGACGAAATTACTTTTTAAAGAGGACCTCCTACCATCTAGAGGAGATATTCGTTTGTTTGGTATTGGGCCGTCTATAGCAGTCATATCAATTGTATTAAGTTATTTAATAATTCCTTTTGGGTATCGACTTGTTTTAGCTGATCTCAGTATAGGTGTTTTTTTATGGATCTCCATTTCAAGTATTGCTCCTATTGGGCTTCTTATATCAGGATATGTATCGAATAATAAATATTCTTTTTTAGGTGGCTTGCGAGCTGCGGCTCAATCTATTAGTTATGAAATACCATTAACTCTATGTGTGTTATCAATATCTCTACGTGTGATTCGTTAGAACATAAACTTTGATCTCTCCTTAAAATCAAAATGAAATAAAGGAAAGAGGAATATATTAGATAGATAGAGATATTTTTTTATTTATCATTCATTCAAGTCGATGAGTTAAACCAGATAGTTATATGAGTGAAACAAAACAGCTTATCAATGTGTAGTAAAAAGATAAAATCTCATTTCCTATATACAAGAATAAAGCAGAAGTAAACATTAAAGAGTATAAACTCTTTATCCCAAGATTGAGTTCTTTTATTAGTCATCATATCTTGAAGCGGGTGCAAAAGATCAACTGTATGGGGTTTCTACTACTGTCTTGTATGTATTACCATACTGGGGATCAAAAAAATCAGTGGACGGTTAGGAACACTAAGGTACACAAAGGATTTGTAATAGAGATTATGTAAAGTATCAAAAAAGAGGTATTTTCACATAAAACGAATCATAAGATAATAGGGGCTTTAAGTTGGTAGAAATGATCAAGCAGTACTTCCCCACGATTCCGATCTAGAGTATGCTCCTAGTCACTGATTAAAGAAATAACTATAAAGAACGAATTAATCCTTTATTCTCAGGAGTCACTTCTTATGAGAAAGAAGAATAGGAACAAACGAAATAGAATGGAAAAAAGAAAAGATCCTTATTAATTTTTTCCTACATCTATACATATGTGTAAAAGAATATCGAATTCTTTTTATCTTTTGATATTAAGGAGTGAGTATTTTATTGAAAAATGAAGTTATTACTGAAGATTTAAGTATAAGGGATAAGATCAATTCGGAAGCGCCATTCTAGCAGACAGAATTCCATTGGTCCAATTTTTGAGACTTTACACGGTATTTTTATTCCATATCTACCCTACGTCGAATCTGCAAAGATCTCTATAATAATAATACCGAACCAGTCCTTGCCATAGAGGAGCCGTATGAAGCTGAGGTCTCATGTACGGTTTTGGAATAGCGGCGAAAACAAGAACAGTTATGTTATTATCGACTATGATTATCGAACAGTTCAAGTACAGTTGATATAGTTGAGGTACAGTCAAAATATGGTTTTTGGGGATGGAATATGTGGCGTCAACCTATAGGGTTTATAGTTTTTCTAATTTCTTCTCTAGCAGAATGTGAAAGATTACCTTTTGATTTACCAGAAGCAGAAGAAGAATTAGTAGCAGGTTATCAAACTGAATATTCTGGTATCAAATATGGTTTATTTTACATCGCTTCTTACCTAAATCTCTTAGTTTCTTCTTTATTTGTAACAGTTCTTTATTTAGGTGGGTGGAATTTATCTATTCCATACATATCTGTTCCTGAACTTTTCGGAATAAATAAAATTGCTAGTGTCTTTGGAATTACACTTGGTATCTTTATTACATTAGCTAAAGCTTATTTGTTTCTCTTTATATCTATCACAACAAGATGGACTTTACCTAGGATGAGAATGGATCAGCTATTAAATCTTGGATGGAAATTTCTTTTACCTATTTCTCTAGGTAATTTATTATTGACAACCTCTTCCCAACTTGTTTCACTATAAATAACAGAATATGATAACAGTATTCTAGACTCATAACCTCTCTTAAACAAGAGAAAGAAACATCAACTTATTCGTGGATATCTACAATATGTTTCCTATGGTGACTGGGTTCATGAATTATGGTCAACAAACAATACGAGCCGCAAGGTATATTGGTCAAAGTTTCATAATTACCTTATCCCATGCAAATCGTTTACCTGCAACTATTCAGTATCCTTATGAAAAGTCGATCACCTCAGAACGTTTTCGTGGTCGAATCCACTTTGAATTTGATAAATGTATTGCTTGTGAAGTATGTGTTCGTGTGTGCCCCATAGATCTACCTGTTGTTGATTGGAGATTTGAAGGAGATATTAAAAAGAAAAAATTGCTTAACTATAGTATAGATTTTGGTGTTTGTATATTTTGTGGTAACTGTGTCGAATATTGTCCCACAAATTGTTTATCAATGACTGAAGAATATGAACTTTCTACTTATGATCGTCACGAATTGAATTATAATCAAATTGCTTTGGGTCGATTACCAATGTCAGTAATTAGAGACTACACAATTCAAACCGTTATGAATTCTACTCAAATCAAAATAGACAAGGGTAAATACCTTGATTCAAGAACAATTACCAATTACTAAGATTTTATTTTGATAGAAAAAAACTTCGTTTTTTTTAGTCAATGTAACTAAAAGTAAAACAATCACTATTGGTTGAATTGGCCCAATAACTTTATCTATATCTACATTAATCTATACTACATTACTACATTAAAATTTCAAAATTTCATTTAGGAATGTATTATAGACTTATAGACAAGAAAAAAATAGCCTACTTTTTACTTCCTGACTATTCAGTAAGGTCATGAAATTTATTTATCTCTTATTTCATACATAATGGATTTACCTGGATCAATACATAATATTGTTGTAGTCTTTCTGGGATCAGTTCTTATATTGGGGGGCCTGGGAGTAGTATTATTTACCAATCCAATTTATTCTGCCTTTTCATTGGGATTGGTTCTTATTTGTATATCCTTATTCTATATTTTATCAAATTCTTATTTTGTAGCTGCTGCACAACTTCTTATTTATGTGGGAGCCATAAATGTCTTAATCATATTTGCTGTAATGTTCATGAATGGCTCAGAATATTCCAACAATTCCCGCCTTTGGACCCTTGGAGATGGGGTTACTTCACTGGTTTGTACAAGTATTTTTATTTCACTAATTATTACTATCCCAGATACGTCATGGTACGGAATTCTTTGGACTACAAGATCAAACCAGATTCTAGAACAGGACCTTATAAGTAATGTTCAACAAATTGGGATTCATTTATCAACAGATTTTTATCTTCCATTTGAACTTATTTCTATAATTCTTTTAGTTTCTTTAATAGGTGCAATTACTATGGCTCGTCAATAATAAATACTTAAAATTTAAGAATTTAAAATATTTTGAGAATTTCAAATTTTTAATAAAAAAGGGTTTTTATTTTTAGTTAAACCTAAATTGCCAATACCTAACTTTTGGTCTAATCTATTTTAGTCAATCGAATCAGTTGAATTGTTATTCATATCATATTTAAATGAATCCAAATTGATGGGGAGTTAGTTAATGATGTTCGAGTATGTACTTTTTTTGAGTGTCTATTTATTTTCTATCGGTATCTATGGATTAATCACAAGTCGAAACATGGTTAGAGCACTTATGTGTCTTGAACTTATACTAAATTCAGTTAATATAAATCTCGTAACATTTTCTGATTTATTTGATAGTCGCCAATTAAAAGGAGACATTTTCTCAATTTTTGTTATAGCTATTGCAGCTGCTGAAGCTGCTATTGGGCTAGCTATTGTTTCGTCGATCCATCATAACAAAAAATCCACTCGTATCAATCAATCAAATTTGTTGAATAATTAAATTAGTCGTAATCATTCATTATGTAATCATTGATTTTCATTATATAACTAATATAATAATAAAATAATAATTTATATTAATTAGTTAGATTTATTCAAATTAAAATAGAATTTTTATTCCATTAATAATAAATATTTAGTGTATTGTTTGTTGACCAATTTGAATTAAGATGTGCAATTTCTATTGTATGACTGTGGTTGTTGAAACATAAATCAAAGTCTCTTGGCACTTTTTCATGAACAGATTTAGAAATATATTGATTCTAAAAAAATTGATAAATCATTGATTCGTCTGGTGTCCTGGTGTCTATAATATAAACATATAATTAATTTACTACTAATTTTACCATTTATTTTTACCATACCAAAACCGGATCGAAAATTTTTTATGTTAAAAACGGGAATTTATAGATTTAATGTCACATTCAGTAAAAATTTATGATACATGTATAGGATGTACTCAATGTGTACGCGCCTGCCCCACGGATGTATTAGAAATGATACCTTGGGACGGATGTAAAGCTAAACAAATTGCTTCCGCACCAAGAACTGAGGATTGTGTAGGTTGCAAGAGATGTGAATCCGCTTGCCCAACAGACTTTTTGAGTGTCCGTGTTTATTTATGGCATGAAACAACTCGTAGCATGGGTCTATCTTATTAATTATATGTTACGTTACAAAAACTCCATTTGAATCATTTGATTCCTCTTTACCGACAAAAGCCCGTGCTCGCAATAATATAATATATTTATTTTATCAAGTACGGGCTTTTCTGGTCAAAGCGTATCTTGTCTTTATCACGAGTTATTTTCCTTGGTTAACAATACTTGTTGTTTTGCCTCTATTTGCGGGTTCTTCCATTTTTTTTCTTCCCCATAAGGGGAATAAAGTGTTTAGATGGTATACTCTATGTATATGCTTATTAGAACTCCTTTTAACTACCTATGCATTCTGTTATCATTTCCAATTGGACGATCCATTAATACAATTGGAAGAAGATTTGAAATGGATAAATATTTTGGATTTTCACTGGAGACTAGGAATTGATGGGCTTTCTGTGGGACCCATTTTACTGACAGGATTTATCACTACTTTAGCAACTTTAGCGGCTTGGCCAGTTACTCGAAATTCACGATTATTCTATTTCTTTATGTTGGCAATGTATAGTGGTCAAATAGGATCGTTTTCTTCTCGAGACCTTTTACTTTTTTTTATCATGTGGGAGTTAGAATTAATTCCTGTTTACTTACTTTTATCAATGTGGGGGGGAAAGAAGCGCCTATATTCGGCTACAAAGTTTATTTTGTACACTGCGGGGGGTTCTATTTTTCTATTAATAGGAGTTCTAGGTATGGGTTTATATGGTGCCACTGAACCGACATTAGATTTTGAAAGACTAGCTAATCAATCATATCCGATGGCATTGGAAATAATATTATATTTTGGCTTCCTTATTGTTTATGCTGTCAAATCGCCGATCATACCCCTGCATACATGGTTACCAGATACCCATGGAGAAGCACATTACAGTACATGTATGCTTCTTGCCGGAATTTTATTAAAAATGGGAGCATATGGATTGATTCGGATCAATATGGAATTATTACCCCGTGCTCATTCCATATTTTCACCGTGGTTGGTGATAGTGGGAACAATACAAATAATCTATGCGGCTTCAACCTCTTTTGGTCAACGCAATTTAAAAAAGAGAATAGCCTATTCCTCTGTATCTCACATGGGTTTCACAATCATAGGAATTGGGTCTATAACCAATATGGGATTAAATGGAGCCATTCTACAAATACTTTCTCATGGATTTATTGGTGCTGCACTTTTTTTCTTGGCAGGAACCTGTTGTGACAGAATACGTCTTGTTTCTCTTGACGAAATGGGGGGGGTAGCTGTTCCGATGCCAAAAATATTTACAATGTTCAGTAGCTTTTCGATGGCCTCTCTTGCATTGCCAGGGATGAGTGGTTTTGTTGCAGAATTAGTAGTCTTTTTTGGAATAATTACCAGCTCAAAATATCTTTTAATGCCAAAAGTACTAATTACTTTTGTAATGGCAATTGGAATGATATTAACTCCTATTTATTTATTATCTATGTTACGTCAAATGTTCTACGGATATAAATTATTCTATCTTCCAAACTCTAATTTTTCGGATTCGGGACCACGAGAACTATTTGTTTCGATCTGTCTCTTTTTACCCATAATAGGTATTGGGATTTATCCCGATTTCGTTCTTTTACTATCAGTTGACAAGGTACAAGCTATCTTATCTAATTATTTTTATAGATAGTGTTTATTAATGAGACGGAAAGTCTTATAATTCTGTAAAATCAAGTGAATTAGAGTTGTAATGAGATGTATTTCGAGTTTTTGCGAACCATTGGATTCAAGGAATCGGAATCCAACGGTTCGCAAAAACTCGAAATACATATGATGGATGTTCTTATGTTATGTATCCTTCGGATAGTCTATTCAATTAGATATTAATGTGAATGAACCATAACTATGTAAACCTATTCCTAATAGATTGATCCCAAAATAACATATCCAAATTATAAGAAATCCTATAGAAGCTGCAAGTGCCGAATGTATATCTTGTAAATTTTGATTTGTTCTAGTATGTGAATAAATCGCAAATATGATCCAAGTAATAAATGCCCAAGTTTCCTTAGGGTCCCAATTCCAATAAGATCCCCAAGCCTCATTAGCCCATACTGCTCCAGAAAGAATGCCTATGGTTAAAAAGGTAAATCCTAAACTAATGACACGATAACTCCAATAATCCAAACGCTGAGTCAATTGATATTTGTAATAATTTCGAAATGAAATAAAAGAAGTGTTTTTAAAAACACTTCTTTTATCATTTAAATATTCAACTTCGCCAACGAAAAAGGATTTAATTAATAAATTCTTCCTTGTAAAAAAAAGATCGATGTTTTTTCTAAATGTAATGACTAAAAGAGCGATTGATAATAATGATCCACATAAAAGAGCTGCATAGCTTAATAACATCATACTTACATGCATCATTAACCACTGAGATTGTAGAGCAGGTACTAATATAGTGGATTGATGCATTTCGGTTGAAAGACCCGACGTGGCGAAACCTTGAGTAAAAATAGCACTTGGCGCGGTTATTACGCTTAAATCATTTTTATGATTTCGTATTTTAGGAATCATATGAATAAGGGAGAAACTCCATGAAAGGAAGATTAATGACTCATATAAATTACTTAATGGAAAATGACCCGAATAAATCCAACGAATAACTAATAATCCTGTTATAGATAAAAAGGTAGCTATCATACCTCTTTCCAATGAATTGTGTAATCCTACGATTTTGTGAAAAAATAAGGTTATAAAATGAATCGTAATCAGAATTGAAATGATCGAAAAAGAGATATGAATTAATATATGTTCTATAGTCGCAAATATCATAAAAAGGGCGAGGGTTCTCCATTATAGAATTAAAATTGAGAATTATATATATTATAGGATCCGCTGTGTCCCTTTTAGGGGATGCCGCCACTCGGACTCGAACCGAGATGCTCTAGCACTGCTTCCTAAGAGCAGCGTGTCTACCAATTTCACCATGGCGGCTTATTCGAAATATTAATAAATAATAGTCAATTTGTGTTGAATGGTCAAGATTCAAGGATTCAATATAGTTATATAGTTAGTAAGCGTTAGAATTGATGAAAAAAGACTCATTTAAATTGATATTTCAATGTTTACTAAATAAAGTATAGCCATAGGGTTTAGAGAGTTAAGAATAAACTTTCATGTATCTAGAATGTCAAAATAGAGTTCTACTAAAAAAGTCAAAACTAGAACTAGATAGTTTTGCTCCGGGCCAAAGGTCGAGTTATAGAACTCAAAATTCTCCTTTTATTTTTATATGGTTCATATATTGAAAAATAAAAACAAATTAAGTTAAAAAATGTTCTATTTATCGCAATTTTATACGAGGCATTTTTATAATTATTTCGATACCTTAGTATCATTAATAATACTCTTCGCTATTTATAATAGATACTATATTAGTAAATCTAATTGAAACTTGGTTTTGAGTTAGGCATATAATAAAAAGAATTTTTCTCTATCAATTTCTTTTTCACAATAGAATTTGTGAAAAAGAAATTGATAGAGAGAAATTAGAATACTTAGTAATATACTTAGAGACCAGTAAACATAAGAATTATTATTTTATATAACAATAACACGCCGTAGCAGTTAGTTCTAACTAATATTGATATTAAGTAGTTAAATATATTCAAAACATTAGTTAATAGTTATTAGTTAATGCAAATCATTCATCTTAAAAATTTTTAAGTTCTTAATGGTATGCCAATTTAGATTATTCCAAAATTCTATTACTTGTTTGTTGCACAAAAAAACTTTTTGAATGTCCAGTGGAAATCGATTTAGCTAAAGAAAGAGCTTTTACTGCCGTTAAATACCCCTTCTTCTTCCAAATATTTCTACGAATACGTTTTTTTGATCTAGAAGTACGTTTTTTTGGAACCGCCATTCAAAAACAAAATACTTATTTTTATCATTGTATGTGAAAGACATATATTTAGATCATTTTTTCGTCATTATCCATACTTATCTTATCCCGTAGATAATAAGTAATTTTTCAAAACATGTAAAACATATCATATAATATAAATATACAAATAAAAAATTCTATATATCTATATTATATCTATATAATATTATATAGAATTATATTAAATATATAATTATTTTAAGATTAAAATCTATGTACTATGTAAAATAGATGTCAAAATATATGTCAAAATAAATGTATACATATATACAAATATACAAAACCATTATAACGTATCCATGTCATGTAGGTATACATATCTATGCTATATCATATATATAGTATATCCAGGGATAAATGGATAAATGAAAATAAAATAGATAATCAATTTTTTTAGTTCTGTCCGTATTCGAATCGAATAAAAGTACTGTTTTTGATATAATTGTTTTTTTTATCATATATATGATGATAAATATAATCATCTTATAGTAGAATTATGAAAAATTTCATCTTCTGTATTTTTCTAATTTTCATTTTTTTTTTTATCTATTATTAATTTATATTAAATATCTTTTTTAGTTAATAAATAATACTTAGGTAATTAGTCATGTTATTTGATCAACCTAATTATAGTTTTTTGAATATTTCAAATAAAAATATGAGAATAAATCTAAGAATTCAATAAAAAAAAATATATATATTTTTTTATGGAACAAACATATCAATACGCATGGATAATACCCTTTCTTCCACTTCCAGTTACTATGTCAATAGGATTTGGACTTCTCTTTATTCCTACAGCAACAAAAAATATTCGTCGTATATGGGGTTTTACTAGTGTTTTACTGCTAAGTATAATTATGGCCTTTTCGGCCAATCTGTCTATTCAGCAAATAAATGGCAGTTTTATCTATCAATATTTATGGTCTTGGACCATAAATATTGATTTTTCTTTAGAGTTTGGACACTTGATCGATCCACTTACTTCTATTATGTCAATACTAATTAGTACTGTTGGAATCATGGTTCTTATTTATAGTGATAATTATATGTCTCACGATCAGGGATATTTAAGATTTTTTGCTTATATGAGTTTTTCTAATACGTCTATGTTAGGGCTAGTTACTAGTTCCAATTTGATACAAATTTATATTTTTTGGGAACTAGTGGGAATGTGTTCATATTTATTAATAGGTTTTTGGTTTACACGACCAGTTGCAGCAAGTGCTTGCCAAAAAGCCTTTGTAACTAATCGTGTAGGAGATTTTGGTTTATTATTAGGAATCTTAGGCTTTTATTGGATAACTGGCAGTTTAGAATTTCGAGATTTGTTCGAAATAGTTAATAACCTGATCCGTAGTAATGGGGTCAATTCTGCATTTGTTACTCTTTGTGCCTTTTTATTATTCGTCGGCGCAATTGCTAAATCCGCACAATTCCCTCTTCATATATGGTTACCTGATGCTATGGAGGGTCCCACCCCTATTTCGGCTCTTATACATGCTGCTACCATGGTAGCAGCGGGAATTTTTCTTGTAGCTCGGCTTCTTCCTCTTTTCCGAGTTATACCTTATATAATGAATTTCGTTTCTTTAATAGGCGTAATAACAGTATTATTAGGAGCTACTTTGGCTCTCGCTCAAAAAGACATTAAAAGAAGTTTAGCCTATTCGACAATGTCTCAATTGGGTTATATTATGTTAGCTCTAGGTATAGGCTCTTATCGAGCTGCCTTATTCCATTTAATAACTCATGCCTATTCTAAAGCTTTATTGTTTTTGGGATCCGGATCTATTATTAATTCAATGGAACCGATTGTTGGATATTCACCGGATAAAAGTCAGAATATGATTCTTATGGGCGGTTTAACAAGATATGTTCCAATTACAAGAATCACTTTCTTATTAGGTACACTTTCTCTTTGTGGTATTCCGCCTCTTGCTTGCTTTTGGTCTAAGGATGAAATTCTTAACGATAGTTGGTTATATTCACCAATTTTTGCAATAATAGCTTGTTTTACAACAGGATTAACCGCATTTTATATGTTTCGAATGTATTTACTGACTTTTGATGGGCATTTACGTGTTCATTTTCAAAATTACAGTAGTACTAAAAATAGTTCATTCTATTGCATATCTCTATGGGGAAAAGCAGCACCAAAAGTAGTCAATAGAAATTTACTTTTATCAACAATAAATAATAAAGTCGCCTTTTTTTCAAAGGATAAATATCAAATTAATGATAATAATATAATAAATAGAATGCGATACTTTCGTACTTATTTTAGAAATAAATACACTTCCATGTATCCTCATGAATCGGACAATACTATGCTATTTCCTCTTCTTATATTGGCACTATTTACTTTAATCATGGGATCAATAGGAATTCAGTTTGATCAAGGAGTAACAGATTTTGATATATTATCGAAATGGTTAACCCCATCCCCTTTTGATCAAAATTCAAACTATTCTGTGAATTGGTATGAATTTTTTACAAATGCAATTTTTTCAGTAAGTATAGCTCTTTTTGGACTATTTATAGCATCTATTTTATATGGGTCTGTTTATTCATCTTTCAAGAATTTGGGCTTAATCAATTCATTTGTAAAAATGGGTCCTAAAAGAATTATCTTCGATCAAATAAAAAATGTGGTATACAATTGGTCATATAATCGTGGTTACATAGACCTTTTTTATACTAAAGTCTTAATCATGAGTATAAGAGGATTAGCCGAATTAATTAAATTTTTTGATAGACATATAATTGATGGAATTATAAATGGAGTTGGGGTGGCAAGTTTCTTTATGGGCGAAGGGATCAAATATATGGGAGGTGGACGAATTTCGTCTTATCTATTTTTATATTTATCTTATGTATTAATATTTCTATTCTTTTTTGTTCTGCCAATAAAGATAAATTTTTAAAATTAAAACTAGGTTCAAAAGGAAGTAGACCATGAATCTTATTTATCCAAAATATTTCTATGGAATCTTTTCTAGAAGTCATTAAATCATTTATATTTACGCGTGAATCCAGCTTTTTTATTATTCCACGATATGGTCCATTCAAAAAAGGATCATACGTTTTAGACAGGCATTCTTTTTCATTCGCATTATTATATAGTCTGGCCCTTTTTTCGAGTATGTCTAGAAGAAGAGACCCTTTTTCTTCTATAATTTTTATTCGACTTATTAATTCATTTATCAAATTGTATTTTTTTTGTTCATTGATATAAACCCAATTATTATATAAGTCTTGATGGCATATTTTTTTAGTTGTATACAAAGAAATTTTGCGTTCTATCATTTCTGAAAATGTTGATAAACTAGGCGGATATGTAAAAGATATTTTTTCTTTTCCATCACTTGGACATGTATAAAAAAAATATTGTGACATTTCATTTCGTACAGCATTTTCAAATTGATCATTTTTTATATATCTAAATGGACGATTCCATCGTTTATAATCGAAAAAAAAAGTCATAAGAGGTTTTTCAAACCGGAAATGGGCATGGGGCTTTTCTTTTTTTTCTTCTTTAAGTCTTCCCAATTCCCAATTATCTTGATAGGTATCAAGATAAGAATCTTCGTCAACTGGGCTATCCTTATAGGATGTCTCTTTAAAGTGGAATTCATCTTTTGTTTTTTCCTTTCCATTCACCCGGATCTCTTCCGTTTCATCTATTTTGTCCGGATCCTCTTTTTCTTCCTCACTTTCTCCCTTTTCTTCTGTTTCTGAGGTTTCTTTCAGTTTCTTTTTCTTAGTGACAATAGGCGACGGCATTCTGCCTAAATAGTAGACACAGGT